CTTTATGGACGATGGATAGATTCCCAGATAGAAGTTGGAAGCGAAATAACAAAATTCGATCCATAACATCTATGTCAGCTTTTTTTGTCTGAATGAATTCAAAACAATTCGCTTTCTAGATGATCCCTCTAGAAGAGCGGGATTCTAACAATCCAATCCCCATCTTTCTAGTTACTTCGTTCTCTATTTCCATTTGAGAGAATCCTTAGGAAAAGTTTTTTGTTTCCCCCGAGCTAAAAAAACAAATAAATAATAATAAAATCGAATATAAATATGTTGATGTCTTTAGTAAACTAAAGTTATCATTTAATAGCTATTTGGCTTCAATCTAACCTATAAAAAAACCAAATTGAAGATTTAGTTACGATTCGAACTAGACTTTTCCATTTTTATCCATGGATTCTTTACTTAGACTTAAAAAATTGGAAGTATTGATCCAATTCAAAAACAAAATTATGTTTCGAAATTTAATAATCCAAAATTTCAATTTCGAATTGACCCTTGGATACAAATCACGAGAACGGATATTTTTCCCCGAATCTTTTCTTTTATTTTCATTTTCGAGTGAAAGGATTCAACTTGAATCCTTTTAAGAAATAAAGTTTTTGATTGGAATATCAATGAAACTGAAGGACCCCTTAACTATATAAGGGGATTACTTGAACGAATCACACTTTTACCACTAAACTATACCCGCTACAACGGGATTATTGTATAAATAGGTCCTTTTGTCGAACAAGAGAATCGGGTGTAATAAAAATCAAGATAGAACAGAAATTAAAAATAATCATGAAATGCAAATTCGAAATTAGAATGTTGACGTCTTTGTCAGGAGTCCTAATGCAATTAGGAAAGGGGAGTTATTTCGTTTAAATAACTAAATAAAAAAAAAAAATTCAAAAAAAACTCTTTTATTGAACGAATTTTGACAGATATGGCTCGACAAAACAACTTAAGTCATAAGACAAAAAGAAATGAAATCCCTAGTTCCATTTTTCCTTTTTTTTTTTTTTTTMAGTATTTTTTCCAGTAAAAGTAAAAKAAATGGAAATACAAAAAAAAAAAAAGAAACGAAAGAATAATAAGAAATGACACTTTGATTCTAATTCTCTATCATGATAGAGAATGAAAATAGTACTTCTTTTTCTTGTTCTTTGAATACAATAACAAGTTATTTCATTTTTGGATTTGATTTTCAAATCAAAATAAAAAATTTTTGTTTAGGTCATGGTTCGCATTTTTTATATGTTTGGGCGGTATGGTTCAGTAGAACAAAAAAAAAGGCCCGGCCGGGTACTGACCAGGCCAGGCCGTCGAAGTGGAAATAAAAAGGCCCCGTTGAACGAAATTAAAGAGATATTCTTTTCGTTAGTTTTTTCTATTTTATCTCTTTCGAATGCTCTTTGTCTTTTAATTTTCTATAAATGATAGAAATGGAATTGCTGATAAAAGTGCGATCTATTTATATAATAGAATACACAAGACAATAAAAAAAATATATTCTATAAGCTATATTTTCTATGAGCTATATAATTAAATTCCTTTCTATATTCTCTAGAATATCGAGAATATAGATCGAGAATATAGAAAGGAAAGATATAAAATAAAGTAAAGGCGGGCTTTTTTCAAGCATTATTTTTTGTGTAATGTAATATAGTAATTATTATTATTTTTTTTTTTTCAATTAGGAGAGATGGCTGAGTGGATTAAAGCGTCGGATTGCTAATCCGGTGTACGAGTTATTCGTACCGAGGGTTCGAATCCCTCTCTTTCCGTTTCGGTCGATCGCTTCGTATCTTTTTTAGCGAATACTTTTACTTTTTTTTACTTTTTTGAATAGTAACAGATGTGGAATTGAGAAAACCCTAAGAGCATTTATACGACTAAAGCAAGCAACCCCTTCTTTTTTTTATTCTTCGCGTCCGGGATTACGCCCTGGATCATTAGACAGAAATCCGAAGATGAAGAGAGAAACAAAGAATATCACTATGGTGTAAACAAAGAGTTTGAGAGTAAGCATTACACAATCTCCAAATAATTTTTTGGGGTAAAAGAAAAAAAAAAGAATAGATTCTCTATTTTTATACTACATATCCGATTTTGACATCAAGAAATGAAGTTTTTTTTTTTAGAATTTCGATTCTACAAATAGAAAAGAGTTTTTTTTTTTAGAAATTAACACAATTCGAATTCAACATTGTGGTTGGCTATAATATGGTTTCAGTAAAAAAGAGTCATAATCAACAAATAACAAATGGAGGGATCAAAATAGATCGTGGCTCCTCAAGAATTTCACTGTTTAAATTGAGGCGAGGGTTCGTTCATATTGTAAGACTCATCTGATCTTATCAATTGTTAGAATTTTTTCTATAACTCGGATAAATCATGAAATTTTCTAGCCCAATATTAAAGGTTTCATCGAAAACTTACAGCAGCTTGCCAAACAAAGGCTAAGAGAAAAAATAGAACAGGTATTACTGGCATAACATCTACAATTGGATTCAAAAAAGCGTAGGCCTCGGGCAATTTGGAGAATAAAAAACTACTGGAATAAAGGGCAGAATTAAGACAGATATACATTAAACCAAAGATATTAAGCATAACAAACCCCTTTTTTTTGGAGAGAATTGGATTTTGATTGAGTTATTAATATCTTATTGATATAAGATAAAAAGGAAGAAAAGAAAGTAAGGTAGACAATAAAAATACTTCTTGTAACCGAACCAATCAAAAAAAATCCTTCTATTCTCGTGTGAGAATTGAAGAAATCATACTTTCATACAATATCTTAATTGAATTCTATGTAATGATCAATAAATTAAGTTTTATTTTACACCTACACGTGTCACAATCCTAAACTAAAAAAATAATCAAATTTTAGGGCTTGGCTGGAATTGACGAACAACCAATACCAATACTACTGTTTAATAGTACCAATAGAAATTGAAATGGGGCGTCGCCAAGTGGTAAGGCAACGGGTTTTGGTCCCGGTATTCGGAGGTTCGAATCCTTCCGTCCCAGGCCGGACATAATCTAAAAAATTAGAAGGAAACAATGACTTAATATGGGCCTTTTGTCTTTATATCTATAAAAAATAGTCTAGTATCCCATAAAAATAAAATAAGATCTTTTTTTTAGGATTCAGCATCCCCGCAGAAAGAATTCGGGGTGGGAGTAGATAAGAGTTAGGGAGCAATGAAAGATACCGATTAGAATATCTGTGTCGGTCCAAATCTCAGTAAACAATAATCCTGTTCCACATGGAATGGATTTTCTTTGACCTTAACCTAAATTTTTAAGGTATTTTGTCTTGGGCTTTATTTAATGACTAAATGAATAATTGTAAATCTCGGGAATAACAATTGAGACGGGGGTGATTCATATAGCCTATTTACATTTTATATTATTTTCAATTTGGGGAACGATTATTGAATCTGAAGCCCAAGACAAAAAAACGACTCAACTTTTTAGGAAAGGCTTATACGCATGGATTGCTATCCTTCGATTTCAGAGATAATGATAATGTTCTTTCGCTTTTTTTAAGATTTGTGAGCCCTTACCTTACTATTAAATAATTAACATAGAATATACATAATTACTTCCAACGAAAATTGTTCAGTCTAATCTGATAGATACGGAAATCGCCTTTTTTTTTTTTTATTCTGATTTGATCTTTCATTTCGGGATTACGGATGAAAGACTAACAACCTAAATATTCCCTCCATCTACAAGGAAAAAGATTGTGTATAGACTTAAGCAATGACTATTCATGATTCCATAATGGAATCAATTACATATCAGTTCCAAACTAGAGAAATGTTATGGTAAAACTTCGTTTGAAACGATGTGGTAGAAAGCAACGTGCGACTTGAAGGACATGATCCGCTGTGGATTTGCATCCACCATTTTTATTTTAGATGAATGGGCTCTTGGCTCGACATTCTTTCTTCTGTTCTATTAGAATCCTCACCTTTTGGTGGGTGGTAATGTAATTAGGACAGGATGGAGCTCGAGTAAAAGGATTTCTTCATTTCTCGGGGGCAAGGATCTAGGGTTAATACCAATCAATAAGTTGGAAAAAACTTCGTAGTAAGTAAATTTTTATATAGAAATCGAACGAGCAATTTAAAAATCCAAAACAAAAGCAAGGAGAAGTTTTGTTGGAATTGGGAAAACTCTTTCCATCAAAAGTGTATCCCGTAGGAATCAATTGTTCGTATGATTCTTTGATAGAAAGAAATAAGAAAGGGGGTGTGTTGCTGCCTTTTTTTTTTTTTTTTTCAAAATTGAAAACTAAAAAAACATTCAAGATCACCGAAGTAATGTCTAAACCCAATGATTTAAAGCAAAGATAAAGGATCCTGGAACAAGTAAATACCATTTTCAATTGTCTCAACAATTCGATCAGAATGAAAAATCGAAAAATCGATTCGATTCGAAACGAGACAAACAAAAAAGGAAAGGGGCTTTAGACCGCTCAAAAAAGGAAATGAAATGCCTAAGTATTTTCGTTTGGTCTTTGAAACTTATCCAACTTGAGTTATGAGAGTACGGATTCTTTTTTTGTTTCTTTTTTAAAAAAAAAAAAAATTTTAAAAAAGAAACAAAAAAAAGAAGGATTTAAATCTCTAATTGATTTGATTATTTTATAGATCTATTTTATATTCTAATTTTATACATAGACATAACTATCACTTCTAACCATTTTTTTCTCGAGCCGTACGAGGAGAAAACTTCTTATACGTTTCTAGGGGGGGTATTCTTCATCTATATCTATCCCAATGAGTCGTTTATCGAATCGTTGCAATTGATGGTCGATCCCGAAGAGAAGGAAGAGATCTTCGGAAAGTGGGTTTTTATGATCCGATAAATAATCAAACCCATTTAAATCTTCCTGCTATTCTATATTTCCTTGACAAGGGCGCCCAACCTACAGGAACCGTTCATGATATTTCAAAGAAAGCAGGGGTTTTTACAGAACTTAGTCTTAATCAAATTAAATTCTATTAAGGAATAGAACAAAAAAAGAGGGTGTGGAGGAGTCTTATATAGTTTTGTAGAATTTTTTCTTTAATATCCCCCCTTTTGTTCTATTCATACCTTTTTCTTTTCGGTTTTTTTTTTTCAAGTATTTATCTAAAAAAGTATTCCTAAAGTTTTTTATTTATCTAATCCTTTAGATATTCTTTATTAATTTCGATATTTATTATATCTTTTTAGTAATATATAAAATTAGATTTTTTATTTGGATTTTACTTTAATTTAATAAATAAACAATTAACTCTTTTAGTTTTTGTCATTTTATTTTTTTTAGTATTTTCTCAATCTTGATATTCAATGTCATGTTGACAATAGTGTATTGAACAAATAGAATTCCATCGTGGAGAAATGGACCCATTTATCTCCGTCCTATAGGTTTTTTTTTTTTTCTTTTTATGTTCAGAATCAATTAGAAAAATTTTTTTTGAGTTCTTGCTAGTTTAATATTGTTATTCCGTTGTGAAATTTAATTTCATTTATTTCTTTTTATTCCGATTCTATCTACCCATTCGAATTCTTGGGGTTGCTAACTCAACGGTAGAGTACTCGGCTTTTAAGTACGGCTAGCATCTTTTACACATTTCTATGAAACAAACGATTCGTCCAAATCTTCGGGAGAGTTTGTAAGACCACGACTGATCCTGAAAGGAATGAATGGAAAAAACAGCATGTCGTATCAATGGATAATTATGAGAATATTTTATTCTTGTTCAATCGATACAAAACCAAGTTTGAATTCTTGGCGCGGAACAAAAGAAATTGAACTCAAAGTTGGGTTGAGTGAATAAATGGATAGAGCCCTAGGGTTCCAATTAGAGGGAAACAAAAAGTAACGAGCTTCGTTTCTTAATTTGAATGATTATCCGATCTAATTAAACGTTAAAAAGATATTAGTTCCTAACACGGGGAAAGGTTTTCTCATGAATGAATTATTGATTTATTTAATGAGTCCTAAGTATTCGTGAATCCCTATTATGGGTTGTAGACGAATGTGTAGAAGAAGCAGTATATTGATAAAGGTAGTTCTTTTTTTCCAAAATCAAAAGAGCGATTGGAGTGAAAAAATAAAGGGTTTCGAACCACTTTGTTAGAGTATAACAAACATAAACCAATTAAATTAACTGGAAATGAGAGGATAGAGAATCCGTTGATGAATCGACCCGTTTTCAAGGTATCTACTTTTTTACTACAATACTTTGTTTTCGCTGTATCGCACTATGTATCGTTTGATCGACCACTAACTCGCTTACCCTTCTTCCTTTGTTTTTAATCGAATTTCAAATGAAGGAATTTCAAGTCTATTTCGAACTAGATAGATCTCAACAACACGACTTGCTATACCCGCTTCTTTTTCGGGAGTATATTTATGCACTTGCTCATGATCATGGTTTAAATAGTTCGACGATTTCATTGGAAAGTGGAGGTTATGACAATAAATCTAGTTCACTGAGTGTGAAACGGTTAATTACTCGAATGTATCAACCGATTAATTTGAGTATTGCTGCTAATGAGTCTAACCAAAATCCTATTTTTTGGCACAACAATAAGTTGTATTCTCAAATTATATCAGAGGGATTTGCTGTCGTGGTGGAAATTCCATTTTCCTTAAGGTTGGTAGCTTTTTTAAAAGGGAAAGAAATTGAAAAATCTCATAATTTCCAATCAATTCATTCAATATTTCCCTTTTTCGAGGACAAATTGTCACATTTAAATTATGTGTTAGATGTACTACTACCCCACACCATTTGTCCCGAAATCTTGGTTCAACCCCTTCGATACTGGATAAAGGATGCCTCTTCTTTATATTTATTACGGTTCTTTCTCCACGAGTATTTTAATGCGAATAGTATTATTACTCCAAATACCTCCATTTCTGTTTTTTTAAAAACTAATCCAAGATTTTTATTGCTTCTATATAATTTTCATGTATATGAATATGAATCCATCCTCTTTTTTTTCTGTAACCAATCCTCTCATTTACGATCAACATCCTCTCGAGTCCTCGTTGAGCGAATGTATTTCTATGGAAAAGTCGAACATCTTGTTGAAGTCTTTGCTAAAGATTTTCGGGACATCTTCTGGTTGTTCAAGGATCCTTTCATGCATTATGTTAGATATCAAGGAAAATCCATTCTGGCTTCAAAGGATACGCCTCTTCTGATGAATAAATGGAAATATTACCTTGCCCGTTTATGGCAATGGCATTTTTACGTGTTGTCTCAACCAGGAAGGATTCATCTAAACCACTTATCCAAGTACTCTATCAACTTTCTGGGCTATCTTTCCGATGTGCGATTCAATTCTTTGGTGGTACGGAGTCAAATGTTAGAAAATTCATTTCTAATAGGAAATTCTATGAAGAAGGTCGATACGACCGTTCCAATTATTTATCTGATTGGATCTTTGACGAAGGCGCGTTTTTGTAACGTATTAGGGCATCCCATTAGTAAGTCAACCTGG